AATTAATTATAGAGCTATGACACAATCAAACCCGAACGAACAAAACGTTGAATTGAATCGTACCAGTCTCTACTGGGGGTTATTACTCATTTTTGTACTTGCTGTTTTATTTTCCAATTATTTCTTCAATTAAAAAAAAAAAAGAGTAGTAGAATAATAAAATAAGGAATAGTAGGAATTCTCTTATCCCATTCGGAAGGATTGCATCTCATAATTATCTATGACTGTTTATGTCTTTAGCATGACTACTTGATGAAATGTGGAGGGGAGCGGGATAAATGGCCGATACTACTGGAAGGATTCCTCTTTGGATAATAGGCACGGTAACTGGTATTCCTGTGATCGGTTTAATAGGTATTTTCTTTTATGGTTCATATTCTGGATTGGGTTCGTCCCTGTAATAATTGGATGAATTAAGTTATAGACATGAAAGTGTAAGAAGTCAACGGGGCCCGCCTCCTCGTTCTTTGTCTGATTCGCGAGGAAGGGTCCCGTTGAATTCTTAATAATCATAATATTTTGTTCGTATAAATGACAACAAATGGATCGCTTTTTCCGACGTTTCAAAAAACTCCATTTCATTTTTTTTTTCTGATGATGTTTTTGAAAAATGAACTCGATTAATTGATTCATAGCATCTGTTCTTCGATAATATCTATCGAGACTTTCATTTCAAGGTTAGAAGAAAAAAAAGGAATCGGTCAATTTCCTTTTGCTGGATGACACAATCGCAATATCTATTTATCTATTTCTTTATTTTTTTCTGTCGACCAGATATCAAGCAAACCTTTCTAGACTAGTTTAACCTTACTCTATTTTTTTTTAGTATTTCATCACAAAGTTTGAAATTTTTTTATAAGCTCATCGCCTTAAATTCTATTTTATCAAAAGAAAGGATTCCTTCTCTTTTTTTTTTGGTTGCTCATTACTTATTATATTATACTTATTTCTACTTAGTTCTATTTCATTTTCTATTTTATACTTAATTATATTATTATATTATAAGTATTATTATATTAATTAAATTATTAAGTAAATCTAAAAAAATAAAGGGTTATGAAAAATATGGAAAAATCTAAACTAAGATAAGAATAGAAATCTTTGACGAATGGGATCCGGAATTGTTATTATTTCGACACAAGAAAAGGAATTTTACACATCCCTTTCTTGTGCCGAGGACTAGGAAGACAAAAAAGACTCCCGGTATTTTTTGTTCCCTTCATTTATCCTTCCTTTCTATTCTCCGCTTACTTATCTTATGTTTCGTATCTAATCAAATTGAATTTAGAAAACAAAACCCATTCTGTGACATTTCAATCTAACAATAGGGCTATAACTACACCTCTCCAATTTAGATTGAAAAAAGCAAAGTAAGGGGTAAAGACAAATAGTCTTCTTCCCAAGATACATATTTGGAATGCGATAAAAGCTATTCGAATAGAAAATAAACAAGCAAAAGACTTTTCATACTTTTTCATCATACCTAACCTAATTGCCAGGAATAATTTGTTCTTTTTTACAAATTTGATGTTGATAAATCCACGGATCTAGAAATTCATTTCGGAGATTTGAACCTTCTCAAACTGTTTCTTTTTAAGAACCAAAAAAATTTGTGCAAAAACAATAGATGCCAAGAAGAACAAAAGGCCTTGGACACGTAGGGGATCTTGAAGTACTATTTCTGCATCCCCCTGACCAAATCCACCCACATTAGGATTACTTGTTAATGGTTGATCGAGTTTGATAGATTCGCCCTCTGAAACAAGAAGTTCTGGTCCCCGGGGGATAATATCAACCACTTGATGTCCGTCCGATGTATCCGTTATGGTTATTTCGTACCCCCCTTTTTCTTTTCGTATGATTTTGCTTATTATACCGGTTGCCGTAGCATTATAAACTGTATTGTTACTTTTGTTCCCGTCGGGATAAATCTGGCCCCTTCCCCTGTTTCCACCTACATATATGGGATATTTTAAGAAATGAACATCCTTATTACTAGCAGGGTCTGGGGAAAGAATAGGAAAGGTGATTTCACTATATTTCTGACCAGGAACAGGACCTATCACAAGAATATTTTTCTTAGCGGGACGGTAGTTCTGAAAAGACAGATTGCCTATCTTTTCTTTCATCTCGGGCGAAATACGATCGGGTGGGGCTAATTCAAACCCCTCCGGTAAAATAAGAACAGCACCCACATTCAAAGACCCTTTCTTACCATTAGCAAGAACTTGTTTCAGTTGCATATCATACGGAATTCTAACAACCGCTTCAAATACAGTATCGGGAAGTACCGCTTGTGGAACCTCAATATCCACGGGTTTATTAGCTAAATGGCAATTGGCACATACAATACGCCCAGTTGCTTCTCGTGGATTTTCATACCCCTGCTGCGCAAAAATGGGATATGCATTTGAAATGGATGCCCCGCTTATTATATATATCATGAGCGATACGGAAATGGATCGAGTAATCTCCTTCTTTATCCAAGAAAAAGTATTTCTAGTTTGCATGGTCCAATCATTGATCCCAAAATTTCTACAATAAAATTAGGTAGGTTACTAGTATAGTTCCCTATCCACGATTTTGCTATTTACTTTTACTGAAAAAATTTTACTGAAATATAGGAGGAATTGAATTTCCCTGATCTGATGGGTAGAAAGAGTAAAGTAAGTACGACTTTGCATGCTTTGCTTATATACAAAGTAAGAAAGATTATAATTGAACCAGTAAATAATTTTTCAGTCATTCATTGAATGATAAATAACTACAAGCGACGGAGATACACGATTTAAATAACGAAAGATCCAATATTTTAAAATTGTATCTAGAATGACTGGAAAGGTGGAAACAAGACCAGATATAATTTGATCATTATGAGCAAATCCAAAATCCTTGTAGATATAGCCAATCATGAGTTCCCAACCATGGGGCGAATGGAATCCTATACATAAATCAGTTAATAAAAGAATAGAAAAGGCTTTTATTGTGTCGCTTAAATTATATAGGAATTCTTGAACCCAAGAGTTAAGAATAACAAGTTCTTCATTACCCAAAATAGAATAACCACTTAGAATAAGGAAACAGATTAAATTTGTCGAGAAGTGCAAAATCGTATGGATACGATCTTCATTGTGCATTTTGATCAATTGGATCGTTTCCTTGTGGATTCCTATACGAAGTTTTTGTAGATGTGTTTCCGGGTATTCTTTTATCATTTCGTCCAACAGGAGGAGTTCCTCTACTTCTATGAATTGTTCTAGAATACTCTTTTCTTGAATATCATTCAAAAAAGTTTCGGATTGCTTAGTATTCCACCAATTAGTAACCCAAGATTTCAGACTTTTATTAAATGAGAGAGAGATCCACCAGGGCAAAAATACTATAGATGCAAGATATAGAAGGGGAGTGAATACTTTCTTTTTTGTTTGCCATTTTTTCATCTGTGAATTGTTAATGAACCCACCTCATTCGTTGACTTTATGTGATCTAATCTTTTCTTTCGATCAAACATGACTTTCATTATAAGGTAGGGGCCTGTGAATCTATTCTCTGTTTTTTTTATTCAGTGCTTAGTCTTTGAATCTAAAAAGAATACAGAAATAGAAAATAAGAATCCACCTCGAATTCGAATGTTCGAATGAAATATATATTGTTTCCAGATATCTCAATTGATCAAATTCGAAGCAATTGCTCTCTTTTGATAACTGCCTGAAAGAACCGCTTCAAATAATAAAGATTATTCTATTTAGATTTTGAGACGAAGGAGCTCCCTATCTATATCAAAATATCAAATATGTTTATGTTGAAAAATTTTCGCGGGTTATCTAGACTATATAGTCTATAGCCCGGGAATAATTGAAAAAAAAAAATTATGAAAAATATTATGATGATCAAAAATGAGTGACAAAAAAAGACAGAAAAGTTCTCATTACGTTTATCATTACGTTATAAGAAAGAAATCCACTTGGAGCACAAAAGAAAGGATAAAAGGGGAGGGACCGATTGAGAAAGTAAAAGTAGAGAAAATTTACAAGATATGATCTATCTGTATCTAACACATCAACTCCAAATATTGAAAATAAAAAGATAAAGTCTTTATTTCGAAATACTTTGATATATGAGATGAATCCATTATTTCGATTTCTTACTTGTTTTGTTACTGAATTAAGTTGAGTGGTTTTACAGACGTATAAAAACAATTTTTGTGAACAAAAATTGTTTTTATGTTATGACTCTTCCGTCTACGTCTGCTTCGGTTCGAATGGACATTCTGAAGAAACTTCAATTAAGTTCTGCTATAGAAAAAAGAGGATTTTTGGCTTGAGTTTTTTCCTCCTGCCGAGAAAACATTTAGTCTGCAATTCATTTCAAAAGACTTCAATCGGTACACGCAAAAAATAGGCCAATTCCGCAGCTTTTTGCTCAATTTCTCGTGGAGTCAAATTCTCATCAGTACGGGTCAAGGGAACGGCCCCCTGGCCTCTGATTTCCATATACAGGACACGACGAGCATAAATACCCTCTTTAACTTCTATTCTGATGGACTGAATATCTTTTATAAGAAATCGTAGAAAGATGCGACGATTTTTTCCAGGAAAGCCCCAGCGAAAAATACATACTATTCCCTCTTTTCTATCGAATCGATCATAACCACTACCTATATTCCAAAAAATCGTGCACCACAAATAGGAACTAATAAAGAGACCCGCGATCCCATAGAAAGACATCACGATTCCTTGTGGAAAAAAAACTATTTGCTGAGACGGAAATAAGGATATCAAATTCTTACCAAGATAACTAGAAGCTCCAACTAATAAAAACCCTAATGAACCAAAAAAAAGTATAAAGGCCCAGCAGAAATTGCTTATTTTTCGAGACCCCACTATAAACTCTATCCATATAGATTCTGATCGCCAACTCATATATACTAGATCCAGTTGCATTTTATTGGAATTGAGAGAATAACCAAAAAAATTGATTTTTTTGTTTCCGAAGTAACTCTCATCAACTAGTACTATTTTGATATGAACTTTTAGAAGTAATTCATCAAATTGCTTAGATCTAAAAGCATTCCCTTTATATGATCCCCTATAGAGATCGACTAGATACATAGACTTTCATTTCATACATCCGCACCGATACCGATCCACTTTTGAAAATAGCTATAATTGATTTACCCCTATATCATGTTTACAGAGGAACTTTTTCATTTATGTTCGGGGAAGCCAGATGTTATACAATATTTTATTAAATAGATATCCAAGGCACCTAAGTCTTGAAAAAAAAAGAAAAGCTTTGGTCTTGGCCCCACCGAATCTAAAAAATCTTAGTTTTTTGAACATACAAAGATAAAGAAGCCATTGCAATTGCCGGAAATACTAGGCCTACTAAAGGCACAAAAAAAGAGGGGATGCTGAAAGTTGTCATAAAATGGGTACCTCAATTTAATATTTGTACCTGTTATTGTTATATTCTTAGTTATAAATATATCTTATAATGATTATATTATAATTCGTATATTATACTAAGTATATCTAAATACTAAGTATATCTAAGCGAGTATATATATCTAATAAGCGCAAGGAATGTAGAATTAAATAAATGGACTTGCCCATCTTTCTAAATAAAAGAAAATAGGTCTATGATAAGATCATCCGCTTTCTTTATTATCTTACTTTACTCACTTTATTCTTCCTTTTATTATTATTTATTTCTATCGTTCTTGTCTTCTAATTTCAATTTCGAATTTAATAAAGAAAGAGTTTATTACAAATTGTCGAAAGATTTGATTCGTTAGAATCCGACCCAAAAGCAGGGATTTTTAGTAAAAATAGAATTCTCGGGAGATATAGAAAGACGCAAAACTCTAGATTTCTATTTTTTATTTGAATTATCTATACATACCCAAGAGAGGAAGATAAAATTCGTTTTATTTGTCTCGTCCAATTGGAATTTCTTTTCACAGAAGGAAAAATTCGCTTTTTTATCTTGTTGATATCTTGTTGATAGAGGTTTACTCATTAGTAATCAGGAATATCGGTAAAAAAAAATAATCGTTTTTCGACAATTCTATTTTATGTCACAAAGTCAAAGCCCATTATCCGGGCTTTGACTTTGATTCTGATAAACTAACTACCCCTTCACTACAAAGAAAAGAATTTTACTTAAGACTCTACTTAATTGAAATTGAATTTTGATTCAAAGGAACAAAGCCGTGGAGCTGAACTAACTCACTCAGAACACCTTTTAAAGGATTACGTGGTACGATTGGATCGAATAAACCCTTATGGAATAAATATTCAGCCGCCTGTGAACCTTCAGGTACTGTTTTATTCAATGTTTGCTCAATTACTCTTTTACCCGCAAATGCAATATACGCATTGGGTTCGGCAATAATGATATCCCCCAACATACCAAAACTCGCGGTGACTCCACCCGTAGTAGGAGATGTAAGAATTGATACATAAAATAACTTTTTATTTGATTGATAATCATATAAAGCGGAAGATATTTTAGCCATTTGCATCAAGCTCAAACTTCCTTCTTGCATGCGTGCTCCTCCGGAAGCACACACTAGAATAAGAGGTAAAAATTTATCGGCAGCATATTCGATCAAACGGGTGATTTTCTCGCCTACTACGGATCCCATACTACCCCCCATAAACTGAAAATCCATAACCCCGATAGCTATCGGAATACCGTTTAATTGACCCGTGCCTGTTTGAATAGCCTCAGTTAATCCTGTCTTTCTTTGATAAGAATCAATACGATCTTTATAAGGCTCTTCTTCAGAATGAAATTCAATGGGATCCATAGAGATCATGTCTTCGTCCATAGGACCCCAAGTACCTGGATCAATCGAAAGTTCGATTCTATCTGAACTACTCATTTTCAAATAATATCCACATTGTTCACAAATATTCAGTTTTGACTTAAACAATTTCTTATAATTTAATCCATAACAATTTTCGCATTGAACCCACAAATGCTTGTATAGATCGAGATCATTAGAACTTTCTTTTAGAGTTAAATCATTACCATTTGCGCGAGCTCTTATATTGAAATTCTTGCCTTCATTACTCTTTCCACCTTCACCACAAATGTAATTATAAATATAACTCTCATTGTAATTGTCACTACCACTTAAAATGTAACTATCAATACAGATTTGAGAACGAAGATAAGAGTCAATACAGCTATTAATGTGATTATTCCAACTATAGTTAGTATCGTACAAGTTAAAATCATAGATATAACTAGAATTACGATAACTATAAAAAGAACTTTCTAGTTCACTCAAAAAAGAATGATCATTGTCAATCTCAAAAATTTTATTTTCACTATCAAAGTATATGGAATAACTATCCTGATTACTATCCCTAATTAAAAAGGTGTCATCAGAAATGAAATTCCGAATGTCTTTGCCGCCAACTAAATGATCAACTTTACTGTAATAACTAGAGTGGTCGCTCCAACCATGAATGTTTTTATCCGTATCAT